CACTATAGTTAGCTCAGCACCAATCAGGAATGCCCAAGGAATTCCAAGAATTCTTGTTATACATTTGTTCCAAGTCTCAATCCTCTTTTCGAGATTCATCGATATTGAATCAATCGAACGCACTTCTAACACCTGTTCCACTTTTGGAAGACCTTGCGTTATATCACCAGATCTTGATTTTTCATATATAAATGTAACTAATGTATCTCCTTCGTAAAGGATTTCCCCATAATGTCCATGAACAGTTGCTCCTGGAGTAGCCAAATAAGGCTTAGCTGATCGTATTACCACAGAGTCAACTTGAAGAATTAGAACTTGACCCGATTTAAAATGCGGTCCTTTTTTGGCTATACATACATTTTCACAAAGAAACTGCCCAAGACTAACGATTGTAGATGTCTCTTCACAACAATTGTAATGCAGAAAATACCAATTCAAATTGAATGGATTCAAAATGATGTTACTGCACGAATAGGGATTATAAATTTTACCTTTTTCATCCAGTAAATAATATTTAAGTATTTGAAAAATCTGTTTTAAATTGTCAAGTTGCAAATAGTTAGTTACCAAGATTTGATTATGGGTTATTAAATCGGAAAATAAATCAAAATTATAAATTGGAAAGCCTGTTCCTAAGGGGCCCAACGGATTCCTAATTGGAATTAGGGGGTCCTCTTTGATTGATTCTTTTATCACATTGGGAGATTTTACATCGTTGAATGGGCCTGTTCGAGAACAATTGGATGATGACAAAATTATCAAAGATTGAGATTCCTTATTTCGATTCAATAACGTATGAATAGTTCCTTGATTTGGATTAAGGGATTCTTGAATCCTTGCCTTGGAATAGGAATAAATGGAAGAAAACGGATTGACATTAGCGCGATCTGATCCATTCTCAGAGATTAATCCTGAACCCGACAGATCATTTCTTTTTCCGGTATACAAAATAGGTGACTTCGCTAAGTTGATTCTTAGAAAATCTCTAATTAAACCATTTGTCCTTATTTCAACAAAGGAAGCACAGGCCTTTTCGATCTTTTTGTCTTGGTCCCAATTCAACACTAAACAAGTCCGAACTAATTGAATACTTGTGTCCCAAATTTCAAGAATTGGGTCGTAATAAAGGATATAGTTGACAACTCGAAGTTGTAGATTATCACTTTCTTGCAAGAGATCCGGTGGGAAAAGTCTTCCTAAATTTATACCATCTGTTTTTTTATATGGGACTACAGGTTGAACCAAAACAAAATATTTTTTTTCATACCTGGAAAGTTTCATTCGTTGGATATAGAGCCAATTTTTCAATTTTTTGTATTCTTTGGAATTTTGTTTTCCCCCTCCTGGTGGTATCAATCGGAATGCCTTGTTTGTCTTTCCAGGAAAATGGATATCTCCAGAAAAGATTATTAGTTTCATTTTTTCTGCTTTTTTCTTCACTCGGACCAATCCACCTACCCGACTTCTTCTATTTAAAGTGATTTGTGTATCTATCCCAATAATACTATTGTGCCGTACCATTATGGAACAAGATTCGGCCAAAATGTGGACTTCCACGGGAATAAAAAAAAACGGATTTACTTCCTTTTGGTATTTTGGCCAAAATACCTTGACTCCTCGATACTCAATCAACTCCTCTTCATTAACGATTGAATTCAGTTCTCTAGTCTCATATTTAGTAAGTCCCGAGCTCTTTCTTATATATCGAGGATCGTCGAAATAAGCAAGAATACTATTTCTACGGAGAATACCATTTCGGGGGATTTCAATTGAGATACCTGAAGAAGGTATTAATTGGTTCTCGCCCTCTTGAATCGATTCGAGTGGGATGATGACTCTATTTCTTCGCCTCTTTGCCAATAAATCTGAATTCCCCTCGAGAACGGCCGGATTTCTGAGATTACAACGACCGGTACATGTCATTCGATTAAGTTCTGAATAATCAGGAATCCTATCTCCTTTTTGATTTTTACCAGAAAAATACAAACTAAAAAATTTGTGTCTCACTTGATTATTAGTTACTGAGGGGTTAGAAATATATCTTCGCTTAACAGAAAGAGAATAAGCGTTCATTTGATCTTGATCCTTGTGGATCGAACAGGGGCCTGGACTGGATCTCCAGGGCTCCCCTAATAATATCCATAAATGACTTGTTTTTGGTAAGAGATGAATATTACCATATGTAAATTCAGGTGCATGGTACACATCGGTATTCCAGTGCATTTCGCCTTCTGAGTCAGAATAAATATGTTTTCGAACCTTCTCTTTCAAATTCAAAGTGGATGTTCTCGCGCGAATCTCAGCAATGACTTGTTCTGATTCTACATATTGATCGTTTTGAACTAAAAGAAAACTTTTGGGCGGAATACACACATTGTGTATAATATCTTCACTTTCAATAGTTACATACAAGTCTCTAGAACATAGAAAAGCAGGATGTCCATGACGTGTACGTGTCGGATGAACCAAATCCTCATTGAATTTTATTTTTCCATTAGAAGGGGCTCGGACATGTTCTGCAGTACCCCCTGTGAATACTCCGCCGGTATGAAAAGTTCTTAATGTTAATTGAGTACCTGGTTCTCCAATAGATTGACCTGCAATAATACCTACAGCTTCTCCCAATTCGACCAGGTCGTCGTGAGCTGGGCTTCGGCCATAGCATAGTTGACAAATCCAAGATGTACTCCTACAAGTAAAGGGGGTTCGAATAGAGATTGGTTGTGCTCTAAAAGTTATGAATCTATTAACAAGTCCAACCCCAATATCTTGATTTCTAGTAGCAATGCATCGCGAACCTATATATATATGATCCGCTAATACACGCCCAATTAATGTTTGGATAAAAATCCTGTCGGTCATCATTCCATTTCGAGGACTTACAGAAATACCTCGGACGGTGCCACAATCTGTTCGACGTACAACAATGTGTTGAACTACTTCAACAAGTCTGCGCGTGAGGTATCCTGCATCTGATGTTCGGATAGCGGTATCCACAACTCCTTTACGGGCTCCGTAGCAAGAAATAATATATTCTGTTAAAGAGAGTCCTTCGCGTAAATTGCTTTGAATGGGTAAATCAATCATTTGACCTTGGGGATCCGACATTAATCCTCTCATACCTACTAATTGATGTACCTGAGATGCATTTCCTCTGGCTCCCGAAAAAGACATTATATGGACTGGATTAAAAGGATCGGTCATCCGAAAATTAGGATTCATTTCTTGTCGCAAATATTCACTTGTGGCATACCAGATCTCGATCGATTGACGTAATTTTTCTACCGCGTGTACATTCCCATAATGATGGTGTTTTTCCAAAATAAAACTTTGTTGTTCAGCGTCTTGAACTAGCCATCTTTTAGAAGGTATTGTTAAAAGATCATCAATTCCTAATGAAATGGATGCGGCGGTAGCTTGTCGGAAACCCAGAGTCTTTACTTGATCCAGGATATGTGATGTATATCCTATTCCATAGTGATCAATAAATCGACTAATAAGTCGTTTCATGGCAGTTCCGTCTATCACTTTATTGTGAAAGACCTGAGTGGGCCGTTCTGCCATCAGTACCTCCATATTGCGCTGAGTAGAATTTGACAATGGGTTTGAGTCAGTGATTGGACAACTTCCTTTTCCAGATTTTGATTCACGTAGAAATTCCGCAATTTTATAGTCCTAGTTAACCCGGCGAGACTCGAATTCCCGCTGGTAGCATAGAATTACAACAGCCCTGCCAAAACCCCTGTATGGCTTCTTCTATTTCTCGATAAAGAGAAATATGCCCAAGAGTGGTTCGAATATATATATAAAGAATTTCTTTTTTTATACTTCTTACTATTAGATAGTGTCCATAAATCTCATAATAGGTCCCCAAAGATTCATAGTGAATTTCAATGGGAGCTTCTCTTGCAGCAATAACGCGTTGATCTAGTCGCCACCGCAGCCACAAAGGACTACCTAAATTGATTCGTTTTTGCCGAAAAGCTCCAATTGCATCATAGGCGTTACAAAAAAACGGTTCTTTTTTTTTTGTATACTTATAGTTATTATCTTCATTTTGATAGTTTCTACCATTACACGGATTATACCTATTTACACAAATACCCCGACGATTTCCACTCGTTAAGACATAGAGTCCACTAAGCATATCTTGAGTTGGTGCAGAAATGGGATCTCCAATAGTTGGAGACAAAAGATTCATATGAGAAAACATAAGTAAACGTGCCTCTGCTTGAGCCTCCAAAGATAAAGGCACATGAACAGCCATTTGATCCCCGTCAAAGTCCGCATTGAAGCCCTTACAAACTAATGGGTGTAAACAAATAGCGCGCCCTTCTACTAAAATGGGGAGGAATGCCTGTATGCCTAATCTATGCAGAGTAGGCGCTCTATTCAGCAATACAGGATGGTCATCCAGAATTTCTTGAAGTATTTCCCATACAATCGGTTTTTTTTTACGAATTTGACTCTTAGCAACTCCGATGTTCGAAGCAAGATGTTTTCTAATTAGGTCACGAATTACAAATGCCTGGAAAAGTTCTATTGCTATTTCGCGAGGCAATCCACATCGATGTAATGAAAGTGAAGGGCCCACGACAATCACTGACCGCCCTGAATAATCGACGCGTTTACCAAGCAGAGTCTCGCGAACTCTTCCTTCTTTGCCTTCAATTACATCTGAAAGCGACTTGTAAACTCTATTATGATCATCCCTCATTGGTTGTCCGCAGATTCCATTATCAAGAAGTGCATCCACTGCTTCTTGTAGCAATTTTTCCTGAGATATTATTAATTCTTCTGGCGTAGCTATACTTGTTGTTAATAGATCTGTAAGAGTATTATTCCGATAGATAATTCTTCTATAGATTTCATTAATATCCGAGGTCACCAGTTTATCCTCATCTATATGATAAATAGGTCTCAACTCAGGAGGAAGAACTGGTAATAGACACAAAACCATCCATTTTGGTTCTATATTTGTTCGAATAAAATGCTTAGCC